GTTAATGTAGCTTAACAAACCAAAGCAAGGCACTGAAAATGCCTAGATGAGCCATAAGGCTCCATAAACATAAAGGTTTGGTCCTAGCCCTCCTATTAATTTTTAATAAGATTATACATGCAAGCCTCCGCGCCCCGGTGAAAATGCCCTCCAAATCCAAGCAACCGATTAAAAGGAGCAGGTATCAAGCGCACTAAACAAGTAGCTTACAACGCCTTGCTTAACCACACCCCCACGGGATACAGCAGTAATAAAAATTAAGCCATGAACGAAAGTTCGACTGAGCTATATTAAACCTTCAGGGTTGGTAAATTTCGTGCCAGCCACCGCGGTCATACGATTAACCCAAATTAATAGGCCCTCGGCGTAAAGCGTGCTAAAGATCAACTTATACTAAAGCTAAAACCTAACCAAGCCGTAAAAAGCTACCGTTAACATAAAATAAGCTACGAAAGTGACTTTATTAACCCTGACTGCACGATAGCTAAGACCCAAACTGGGATTAGATACCCCACTATGCTTAGCCCTAAACATAAATAATTCACGTAACAAAATTATTCGCCAGAGAACTACTAGCAACAGCTTAAAACTCAAAGGACTTGGCGGTGCTTCACACCCCTCTAGAGGAGCCTGTTCTGTAATCGATAAACCCCGATAAACCTCACCACTCCTTGCTAATACAGTCTATATACCGCCATCTTCAGCAAACCCTTAAAAGGAACAAAAGTAAGCACAATAATCGCTACATAAAAAAGTTAGGTCAAGGTGTAACCTATGGAATGGGAAGAAATGGGCTACATTTTCTAAGCAAGAACAACCATACGAAAGTTTTTATGAAACTAATAAACTAAAGGTGGATTTAGTAGTAAACTAAGAATAGAGAGCTTAGTTGAACCGGGCCATGAAGCACGCACACACCGCCCGTCACCCTCCTCAAACAAACGCTACAAGCTACCTAAAAATCAACACAAAACATATAGAGGAGATAAGTCGTAACAAGGTAAGCATACTGGAAAGTGTGCTTGGATAAACCAAAGTGTAGCTTAAACAAAGCATCTGGCTTACACCCAGAAGATTTCACACTCAATGACCACTTTGAACTAAAGCTAGCCCAAACAACAAACAACTAAACTACAAAACAAACATCAAACAAAACATTTAGTCACATATTAAAGTATAGGAGATAGAAATTTTAACCGGAGCTATAGAGATAGTACCGTAAGGGAAAGATGAAAGAAAAATTAAAAGTAAAAAATAGCAAAGTTTACCCCTTCTACCTTTTGCATAATGAGTTAGCTAGAACAACTTAACAAAGAGAACTTAAGCTAAGCCCCCCGAAACCAGACGAGCTACCTACGAACAATCCCCTGGGATGAACTCATCTATGTGGCAAAATAGTGAGAAGATTCGCAGGTAGAGGTGAAAAGCCTAACGAGCCTGGTGATAGCTGGTTACCCAGAATAGAATTTCAGTTCGACTTTAAACTTACCTAAAACCCTAGAAATTTAAATGTAAGCTTAAAATATAGTCTAAAAAGGTACAGCTTTTTAGATCAAGGATACAACCTTACTTAGAGAGTAAACATAAGCATACTCATAGTAGGCCTAAAAGCAGCCATCAATTAAGAAAGCGTTAAAGCTCAACGACTCAATCAACATAATACCAAAAGAACTCAAAACAACTCCTAACGTACTACTGGGTCAATCTATTCAATTATAGAAGAGACAATGCTAATATGAGTAACAAGAAACTTTTTCTCCTTGCATAAACTTATAACCGAAACGGATATCCACTGATAGTTAACACCAAGATAAAACTAACCAACTAATTAATATATCTATCAAACCAATTGTTAGACCAACACAGGAATGCAATCAAGGAAAGATTAAAAGAAGTAAAAGGAACTCGGCAAACACAAACCCCGCCTGTTTACCAAAAACATCACCTCCAGCATTACTAGTATTGGAGGCACTGCCTGCCCAGTGACATTAGTTAAACGGCCGCGGTATCCTGACCGTGCAAAGGTAGCATAATCATTTGTTCTATAAATAAGGACTTGTATGAACGGCCACACGAGGGTTTAACTGTCTCTTACTTCCAATCAGTGAAATTGACCTTCCCGTGAAGAGGCGGGAATAGAATAATAAGACGAGAAGACCCTATGGAGCTTTAATTAATTAACTCAACAGAACAAATCTAATCAACCAACAGGAAGTAAAAAATTCTATAATGAGTCAACAATTTAGGTTGGGGTGACCTCGGAGAACAAAACAACCTCCGAGTGATATAAACTAAGACAAACCAGTCAAAGTGCTATATCATTAATTGATCCAAAAATTTTTGATCAACGGAACAAGTTACCCTAGGGATAACAGCGCAATCCTATTCAAGAGTCCATATCGACAATAGGGTTTACGACCTCGATGTTGGATCAGGACATCCTAATGGTGCAGCAGCTATTAAGGGTTCGTTTGTTCAACGATTAAAGTCCTACGTGATCTGAGTTCAGACCGGAGTAATCCAGGTCGGTTTCTATCTATTAACTAGTTCCTCCCAGTACGAAAGGACAAGAGAAACAAGGCCCACCTAAACATAGGCGCCTTAAGACCTATAGATGATATAATCTCAATCTAACCAGTCTAATCCCCCATGAGTCCAAGAAATAGGACTTGTTAGGGTGGCAGAGCCCGGCAATTGCATAAAACTTAAACCTTTATCCTCAGAGGTTCAATTCCTCTCCCTAACACTATGTTCATAATTAACATCATCTCACTAATTATCCCAATTCTCCTCGCCGTAGCTTTCCTGACATTAGTGGAACGAAAAGTACTAGGCTACATACAACTCCGAAAAGGACCCAACATCGTAGGACCCTACGGACTTCTACAACCCATTGCCGATGCCGTAAAATTATTCACCAAAGAACCCCTGCGACCACTAACATCCTCCACAACCATATTTATTATAGCCCCTATCCTAGCTCTAGCCTTAGCCCTAACCATATGAGTCCCCCTACCTATACCATACCCCCTCATCAACATAAACCTAGGAGTACTATTCATACTAGCAATATCAAGCCTAGCCGTCTACTCAATCCTATGATCCGGATGAGCCTCAAACTCAAAATACGCCCTAATCGGAGCCCTACGAGCCGTAGCCCAAACAATCTCGTACGAAGTAACCCTAGCCATCATCCTCCTATCAATCCTACTAATAAATGGATCCTTCACTCTGTCCACATTAATCATTACTCAAGAACACTTATGATTAATCTTTCCCGCATGACCACTGGCTATAATATGATTTATCTCCACTCTAGCAGAAACTAACCGCGCTCCATTTGATCTCACAGAAGGAGAATCAGAACTTGTCTCAGGATTCAACGTAGAGTACGCAGCAGGCCCCTTCGCTATATTCTTCTTAGCAGAATACGCTAATATTATCATAATAAACATCCTCACAACCCTCCTATTCTTTGGAGCATTTCACAACCCATATATACCCGAACTATACATCATCAACTTCACTACAAAAACCCTAGCACTAACAATTCTATTCCTATGAATCCGAGCATCATACCCGCGATTCCGATACGACCAACTAATGCACCTTCTATGAAAAAACTTCCTACCCCTTACACTAGCCCTATGCATATGACATGTAACCCTACCCATCATCTCAGCAAGCATTCCTCCTCAAACATAGAAATATGTCTGACAAAAGAGTTACTTTGATAGAGTAAATAATAGAGGTTTAAACCCTCTTATTTCTAGAACAATAGGAGTCGAACCTAATCCTAAGAATTCAAAAATCTCCGTGCTACCCAGATACACCATGTTCTACAGTAAGGTCAGCTAAATAAGCTATCGGGCCCATACCCCGAAAATGTTGGTTTATTCCCTTCCCGTACTAATAAAACCCCCTATTCTCATCATCATCATATCAACCATCATATCAGGGACCATGATTGTTCTCACAAGCTCCCACTGGTTACTAACCTGAATTGGCTTTGAGATAAACATACTAGCAATTATCCCAATCCTGATAAAAAACCATACCCCACGAGCTACAGAAGCATCAACAAAATATTTCCTAACACAAGCCACCGCATCTATGCTCCTAATAATAGGCATCATTATTAACCTAATATTCTCAGGACAATGAACAATCTCAAAAATCCCCAATCCCATCGCATCAGGCCTAATAACCATCGCTTTAGCAATAAAACTCGGCATAGCCCCCTTCCACTTCTGAGTGCCAGAAGTAACACAAGGAATCTCACTATCCTCAGGCATAATCCTACTCACATGACAAAAGATTGCACCACTATCCGTTCTCTATCAAATTTCATCATCCATTAACCCCAAACTACTAACTATCATAGCAATCGCATCAGTACTAATCGGAGGCTGAGGAGGACTAAACCAAACTCAACTCCGAAAAATCCTGGCCTACTCATCAATCGCCCACATAGGATGAATAGCCGTCATTCTAACATACAACACTACTCTAATAATCCTAAACCTTACAATCTATATCACAATAACTCTAAGCACATTCATACTATTCATATACAACTCATCTACAACAACACTATCACTATCTAACACATGAAATAAACTACCACTCATAACATCACTAATCCTAATACTAATAATATCACTAGGAGGCCTCCCACCTCTATCAGGCTTTGCACCCAAATGAATAATTATTCAAGAGCTAACAAAAAACGATATAATTATCCTACCAACATTCATAGCCATCACAGCACTTCTAAATCTATACTTCTACATGCGCCTATCCTACACCACAGCACTAACCATATTCCCCTCAGTAAATAACATAAAAATAAAATGACAATTCGAAAGTACAAAAAAAATTATCCTTCTATCACCACTAATCATCACCTCAACCATGCTACTTCCTATAACCCCAATAATATCAATCCTAGAATAGAGATTTAGGCTAAAAAGACCAAGGGCCTTCAAAGCCCTAAGTAAGTACCATTAACTTAATCTCTGTAAATCGACCTAAGGGCTGCAAGACTCCATCTTACATCAGCTGAATGCAAATCAACTACTTTAATTAAGCTAAGCCCTCACTAGATCGGTGGGCCTCTATCCCACGAAACTTTAGTTAACAGCTAAAAACCCTAGTCAACTGGCTTCAATCTACTTCTCCCGCCGCGTAGAAAAAAAAGGCGGGAGAAGCCCCGGCAGGGTTGAAGCTGCTTCTTTGAATTTGCAATTCAACGTGATATTCACTACAGGACTTGGCAAAAGGGAGACTCAAACCCCCATGGTTAGATTTACAGTCTAATGCTCTTATCAGCCATTTTACCTATGTTCATAAATCGATGGCTATTTTCTACAAACCATAAAGATATTGGCACTCTTTATTTACTGTTCGGTGCATGAGCTGGTATGGTAGGCACTGCCCTTAGTCTCTTAATCCGCGCAGAACTAGGGCAACCTGGTGCTCTACTAGGAGATGACCAAATTTACAACGTAATTGTCACCGCCCATGCATTTGTAATAATTTTCTTTATAGTAATACCTATTATAATTGGCGGTTTTGGGAACTGACTAGTACCCTTAATAATCGGGGCCCCTGATATAGCATTTCCCCGAATAAATAACATAAGTTTCTGACTTTTACCACCATCCTTCCTATTACTACTGGCCTCCTCTATGGTAGAAGCAGGTGCCGGAACCGGATGAACCGTCTATCCTCCCTTAGCTGGTAATCTGGCCCATGCAGGAGCATCCGTAGATCTAACGATTTTCTCCCTTCACCTGGCAGGTGTATCATCCATTCTTGGAGCCATCAATTTCATCACTACTATCATTAATATAAAACCCCCTGCAATGTCTCAATACCAAACTCCACTATTCGTATGATCTGTCTTAATCACGGCAGTACTTTTACTATTGTCACTACCAGTCCTAGCAGCTGGCATCACTATGCTACTCACAGACCGAAATCTAAATACAACATTCTTCGATCCTGCCGGGGGAGGTGACCCTATCCTATATCAACATCTGTTCTGATTCTTCGGACATCCCGAAGTATATATTCTGATTCTACCTGGATTCGGTATAATCTCACACATCGTTACCTACTATTCAGGGAAAAAAGAACCTTTTGGTTATATAGGAATAGTTTGAGCAATAATGTCCATCGGCTTCCTGGGCTTCATTGTATGAGCCCACCATATATTTACTGTAGGGATGGACGTCGACACACGAGCATACTTTACTTCAGCCACTATAATCATTGCAATTCCGACAGGAGTTAAAGTATTTAGCTGACTAGCCACCCTTCACGGGGGCAATATCAAATGATCTCCAGCTATACTATGAGCCCTGGGCTTTATCTTCTTATTTACGGTAGGGGGACTCACAGGTATTGTACTAGCTAATTCATCACTAGACATTGTCCTTCATGACACGTACTATGTAGTAGCACACTTCCACTATGTCTTATCAATAGGAGCAGTATTCGCTATCATGGGCGGATTCGTCCATTGATTCCCCCTATTCTCAGGTTACACACTCGACAATACCTGAGCAAAAATTCACTTCACAATCATATTTGTGGGAGTCAACATAACATTCTTTCCCCAACACTTTCTAGGTCTATCAGGAATACCTCGACGATATTCCGATTACCCAGACGCCTACACGACATGAAACACAGTCTCCTCCATGGGCTCATTCATTTCACTTACAGCAGTAATATTAATGGTATTTATAATTTGAGAAGCTTTCGCGTCTAAGCGAGAAGTAGCAGCAGTTGAATTAACTACAACTAATATCGAATGACTGCATGGATGTCCCCCACCTTACCACACATTTGAAGAACCCACTTACGTCGTACTAAAATAAGAAAGGAAGGAATCGAACCCTCTGAAACTGGTTTCAAGCCAACACCATAACCCTTATGTCTTTCTCAATTAGGAGGCATTAGTAAAAATTACATAACTTTGTCAAAGTTAAATTATAGGTGAAAACCCTTTATGCTTCCATGGCGTACCCTTTCCAAATAGGCCTACAAGATGCAACCTCTCCTATTATAGAGGAATTATTACATTTCCATGATCACACACTAATAATTGTATTTCTAATTAGCTCGTTAGTACTCTACATTATTTCACTCATGTTAACTACAAAACTTACTCACACAAGTACAATAGACGCACAAGAAGTGGAAACAGTGTGAACAATCTTACCCGCTATCATTTTAATTCTTATTGCCCTGCCATCATTACGAATCCTTTATATAATGGATGAAATCAATAATCCTTCTCTGACCGTAAAAACTATAGGACATCAGTGATACTGAAGCTATGAATATACGGACTATGAAGATCTAAACTTTGACTCATATATGATCCCTACACAAGAATTAAAGCCCGGAGAACTACGACTGCTAGAAGTAGATAACCGAGTAGTCCTCCCAATAGAGATAACAATCCGCATGCTAATCTCATCAGAAGATGTACTCCACTCATGAGCCGTACCATCACTAGGACTAAAAACTGATGCTATCCCAGGACGACTAAACCAAACAACCCTAATAGCCATACGACCGGGACTGTATTACGGCCAATGCTCAGAAATCTGTGGTTCCAACCATAGCTTCATACCTATTGTCCTCGAATTAGTCCCACTATCCCACTTCGAGAAGTGATCTGCCTCAATGCTTTAATCGTCAAGAAGCTATATAGCGTTAACCTTTTAAGTTAAAGACTGAGAGTTCCCTAACCTCTCCTTGATGAAATGCCACAGTTAGATACATCAACATGATTTATCATAATCTTATCCATAGTCCTAACCCTATTCATTACGTTTCAACTAAAGATCTCTAAGCATTATTTCCCAACAAACCCAGAACCAAAACATACACTACTACTAAAAAACAACTCACCCTGAGAAGAAAAATGAACGAAAATCTATTCGCCTCTTTCACTACCCCTACAATAATAGGTCTTCCTATCGTAATCCTAATCGTCCTATTCCCAAGCATCCTATTTCCATCCCCTGATCGACTAATTAACAATCGTCTCGCCTCAATCCAACAATGATTAATCCAGTTAACATCAAAGCAAATACTATCAATCCACAACCACAAAGGACAAACATGAGCACTTATACTTATATCACTTATTCTATTTATTGGATCTACTAACCTGCTAGGCCTCTTACCACACTCATTCACTCCTACCACTCAATTGTCCATAAACCTGGGAATGGCTATCCCCCTATGAGCAGGGACAGTCATCATGGGTTTTCGACATAAAACAAAAGCATCCCTGGCCCACTTCCTACCCCAAGGAACACCTCTACCTCTCATTCCAATGCTAGTAATTATCGAAACTATCAGCCTATTCATTCAACCTATGGCCCTAGCCGTACGACTAACAGCCAACATTACTGCAGGTCACCTACTAATTCACCTAATCGGAGGAGCTACCCTTGCCCTCATAGATATTAGCACCACTACAGCATTCATTACTTTCATCATCCTTATCCTACTCACCATCCTCGAGTTTGCCGTAGCCCTCATTCAAGCCTATGTCTTCACACTACTAGTAAGTCTATACCTACATGACAATACCTAATGACCCACCAAACCCATGCATATCATATAGTTAACCCCAGTCCATGACCACTTACAGGAGCCCTTTCAGCCCTTCTCATGACATCCGGCCTAATCATATGATTCCACTTTAACTCGATATACTTACTAATGCTAGGCCTCACCACCAACACCCTAACTATATATCAATGATGACGAGATATCATCCGAGAAAGTACATTTCAAGGTCACCATACTCCAATTGTCCAAAAAGGCTTGCGATACGGTATGATCCTCTTTATCGTATCAGAAGTATTCTTCTTCGCCGGTTTTTTCTGAGCCTTCTATCACTCCAGCCTAGCACCTACCCCTGAACTGGGAGGATGCTGACCACCCACAGGTATCATTCCTCTAAACCCTATAGAAGTTCCACTCCTAAATACTTCCGTCCTTTTAGCCTCAGGAGTATCAATCACCTGAGCTCACCATAGCCTAATAGAAGGAAACCGCAAGCACATACTTCAAGCACTATTCATCACCATTTCTCTAGGTATTTACTTCACACTACTACAAGCCTCAGAATATTACGAAACTCCCTTTACAATTTCCGACGGAATCTATGGCTCTACCTTCTTCATAGCAACAGGATTTCACGGACTACACGTAATCATCGGCTCGACTTTCCTAATTGTATGTTTCATACGACAACTGAAGTTCCACTTCACATCTAATCACCACTTCGGCTTTGAAGCCGCCGCCTGATACTGACATTTCGTAGACGTAGTATGACTATTCCTGTACGTATCTATCTATTGATGAGGATCTTGCTTCCTTAGTATAATTAGTATAGTTGACTTCCAATCAACCAGCTCTGGTTAAATCCAGAAAGAAGCAATAAACATAGCATTAACCCTATTTACCAACACAGCCCTAGCTTCTCTACTCGTGCTAATCGCATTCTGACTCCCTCAGCTAAACACATACTCGGAAAAAGCTAGTCCTTATGAGTGTGGATTCGACCCTATAGGGTCAGCACGCCTACCCTTTTCCATAAAATTCTTTCTAGTTGCTATTACATTTCTACTATTCGACCTAGAAATCGCCCTGCTCCTGCCACTCCCATGAGCATCACATACAGATAACCTAACCACCATACTTACCATAGCACTACTACTCATCTCTCTCCTAGCCGCAAGTCTAGCCTATGAATGGACTGAAAAAGGACTAGAATGAACAGAATATGATAATTAGTTTAACCCAAAAATAAATGATTTCGACTCATTAGATTATGACTTACATCATAATTATCAAATGTCCATGGTATACGCCAACATCTTCTTGGCCTTCATTATGTCTCTTATAGGACTACTTATATATCGATCCCATCTAATATCCTCTCTACTCTGTCTAGAAGGCATAATGCTATCACTATTTGTAATAATAACAGTAACAATCCTAAACAACCACTTTACACTAGCAAACATAGCCCCTATTATCCTACTCGTCTTCGCCGCTTGTGAAGCAGCCCTAGGACTGTCACTCCTAGTAATAGTGTCTAACACATACGGAACTGACTACGTACAAAATCTAAATCTCCTACAATGCTAAAAATTATCCTTCCTACCATTATACTTATACCTCTGACATGAATATCAAAATCTAACATGATCTGAATTAACACAACAGCCTATAGCCTACTAATCAGCCTCGTCAGCCTATCTTTCCTAAACCAACTTGGTGATAATTGCATGAACCTATCCCTACTATTCTTCACAGATTCCCTATCAGCCCCTCTATTAACACTCACAACATGACTTCTTCCACTAATACTCATAGCCAGCCAATTTCACCTATCAAAAGAGCCACTAGCCCGAAAAAAGCTTTACATTACAATACTAGTTCTATTACAACTATTCCTAATCATGACATTTACCGCTACAGAACTAATCATATTTTATATCCTATTTGAAGCAACCCTAGTACCCACCCTAATTATTATTACCCGATGGGGAAACCAAACAGAACGCCTAAATGCAGGAACCTATTTCCTATTTTATACCCTAGTAGGATCCTTACCCTTGCTGGTAGCACTACTATTTATCCAAAATAACATAGGCACATTAAACTTCCTAATGATCCAACTCTGGGCCCAACCCCTACCAAGCTCCTGATCCAACACCCTCCTATGATTAGCATGTATAATGGCATTCATAGTAAAAATACCCCTATATGGTCTCCACCTATGACTACCTAAAGCCCATGTAGAAGCACCCATCGCCGGGTCTATAGTACTAGCCGCAGTACTTCTAAAACTAGGGGGCTATGGCATGATACGAATTACAGTATTACTAAGCCCACTAACAAGCTCCATAGCATATCCTTTTATAATATTATCACTATGGGGTATAATCATAACGAGCTCCATCTGCTTACGCCAAACAGATCTGAAATCCCTAATCGCATACTCCTCCGTCAGCCACATAGCCCTAGTTATCGCAGCAATCCTCATCCAGACACCATGAAGTTACATAGGAGCAACAGCCCTAATAATTGCCCACGGCTTAACATCATCCATATTATTCTGTCTAGCCAACTCTAACTACGAACGCACCCACAGCCGAACCATAATTCTTGCACGCGGGCTGCAAGTACTCCTTCCCTTAATAGCAGCCTGATGACTACTAGCAAGCCTTGCCAACCTGGCACTTCCACCCACCATCAATCTAATCGGAGAGCTATTCGTAGTAATGGCCTCATTTTCATGATCTAACATTACTATTATCCTAATAGGAACCAACATCATCATTACCGCCCTATATTCACTATATATACTAATTACCACACAACGCGGCAAGTATACCCACCACATCAAAAACATCAAACCCTCGTTCACACGAGAGAACGCCCTAATGACACTCCACCTAATACCCCTGCTACTACTATCACTTAACCCCAAAATCATCCTAGGACCTATCTACTGTAAATATAGTCTAAAAAAGATATTAGATTGTGAATCTAATGACAAAAGCTCAAACCTTTTTATTTACCGAAAAAGAATGCAAGAACTGCTAACTCATGCCTCCATGCGTAAAAACGTGGCTTTTTCAACTTTTAAAGGATAGAAGTAATCCATTGGTCTTAGGAACCAAAAAATTGGTGCAACTCCAAATAAAAGTAATTAACTTATTCGCCTCCTCCATCACTACAACACTATCCATACTAATACTCCCAATTATCTTAGCTAGCACCTCAATCTACAAAAACAAGCTTTACCCACAATACGTAAAAACTACCATTTTATACGCCTTTATAATTAGCATAATCCCCACAACAATATTCATCTACTCAGGACAGGAAATAATCATTTCAAACTGACACTGAATAACGATCCAAACCATAAAACTTACACTTAGCTTTAAATTAGACTACTTTTCCATAATTTTCATACCTGTGGCCCTCTTTGTTACATGATCCATTATAGAATTCTCAATATGATATATACACTCAGATCCTTTCATTAACCGATTTTTCAAATATCTGTTAATATTCCTCATCACCATGATAATTTTAGTTACCGCAAACAACCTATTCCAACTATTTATCGGCTGAGAAGGAGTAGGCATTATATCATTCCTCCTTATTGGATGATGACACGGACGAACTGACGCAAACACGGCCGCCCTCCAAGCAGTCCTCTACAATCGCATTGGAGATGTAGGCTTCATCATAGCCATAGCATGATTCTTAATTAACTTAAACACATGAGAACTCCAACAGATCTTCATTATCCCTCATAACAATCTAAACATACCACTCATAGGCCTCCTACTAGCAGCAACTGGGAAATCAGCCCAATTCGGGCTCCACCCATGACTACCATCAGCTATAGAAGGACCCACCCCAGTATCCGCCCTACTCCACTCAAGTACTATAGTCGTAGCAGGAGTTTTCCTCCTAATTCGATTTCACCCTTTAATAGAACACAACACGATAATACAAACAACCACCTTATGCCTAGGAGCTATTACCACCCTATTTACAGCAATCTGTGCACTCACCCAAAACGACATCAAGAAAATCATCGCATTCTCAACCTCAAGTCAACTAGGACTCATAATTGTCACAATTGGTATTAACCAACCATATCTAGCATTTCTACATATCTGTACCCACGCATTCTTCAAAGCCATACTATTCATATGCTCCGGATCTATCATCCACAACTTAAATGATGAACAAGATATCCGAAAAATAGGAGGCTTGTATAAAGTATTACCATTCACCACCACCTCATTAATCGTAGGAAGCCTAGCACTTACAGGAATACCCTTCCTCACAGGATTTTACTCCAAAGACCTAATCATCGAAACCGCTAACACGTCGTATACCAACGCCTGAGCCCTATTACTAACCCTTATCGCCACATCCATAACAGCTGCCTATAGTACTCGAATTATATTCTTCGCACTCCTGGGCCAACCCCGATTTAACCCCATAATCACAATTAACGAGAATAATCCACTCCTAATCAACTCCATTAAACGTCTACTACTAGGAAGCATTTTTGCAGGATACTTAATCTCCTACAACATTACACCCACCTCCACCCCACAAATAACTATACCTCACTACCTAAAACTAACAGCCCTAACCGTAACACTCCTAGGCTTCATCCTAGCACTAGAACTAAATCTCACCTCACAAAACCTCAAACTCAAATACCCATCAAATATATTCAAATTCTCCAACCTCCTCGGATATTTTCCCACTATCATCCACCGCTACGTACCGATAACAAACCTATCAGCGAGCCAAAAACTAGCCTCAACACTACTAGATTTAATCTGACTAGAAAGTACACTACCAAAATCTATCTCTTACTTTCACATAAAATCATCAATCACCGTTTCCAACCAAAAAGGCCTAATCAAATTATATTTTCTTTCCTTCATCGTAACCCTAATCCTAGCCCTAATAATAATTAATTCCCACGAGTAACCTCCATGATCACCAGTACCCCAGTAAGAAGAGATCACCCAGTCACAATAACCAACCAAGTACCATAACTATATAAAGCCGCAATACCCATGGCTTCCTCACTAAAAAATCCCGAATCTCCTGTATCATAAATCACCCAATCACCCATACCATTAAACTCAAATACAACATCAACTTCATCATCCTTTAAAATGTAACAAGCAAGCAACAACTCTGACAACAGACCCATAACAAATGCACCTAACACAGCCTTATTAGAAACCCAAACTTCAGGATACTGCTCAGTAGCCATAGCAGTTGTATAACCAAAAACCACAAGCATACCCCCTAAGTAAATTAAAAAAACCATTAAACCTAAAAAAGACCCTCCAAAACTCAACACAATGCCACAACCAACAGCTCCACCAATAATCAAAACAAGCCCACCATAAATAGGAGAAGGCTTAGAAGAAAATCCCACAAAACTAATAACAAAAATAATACTCAAAATAAACACAATATATGTCATCATTATTCCTACATGGAATCTAACCATGACCAATGGCATGAAAAGCCATCGTTGTAATTCAACTATAAGAACATTAATGACCAACATCCGAAAAACCCATCCACTAATAAAGATCATCAACAGCTCATTCATCGACCTGCCCGCACCATCAAATATCTCAGCATGATGAAACTTTGGATCCCTACTTGGAATCTGCTTAATCCTACAGATCTTAACAGGTCTATTCCTGGCCATACATTACACCTCAGACACAACCACAGCCTTCTCATCAGTAACCCATATCTGCCGAGACGTAAACTACGGCTGAATCATCCGATATTTACACGCAAACGGAGCCTCCATATTTTTCATCTGCTTATATATGCATGTAGGACGAGGACTATACTACGGCTCCTATACATTCACAGAAACATGAAACATCGGCATTATTCTCTTGTTCACCGTCATAGCCACAGCATTCATAGGCTACGTCCTACCATGAGGACAAATATCATTCTGAGGAGCAACAGTCATCACTAATCTACTATCAGCAATTCCCTATATCGGAACCGACCTAGTACAATGAATCTGAGGAGGATTTTCAGTTGATAAAGCAACCCTAACACGATTTTTCGCTTTCCACTTTATCCTACCATTTGTAGTATCAGCACTAGCGGCAGTTCACCTACTATTCCTACACGAAACAGGATCCAACAACCCCTCCGGAATCGTATCCGACTCAGACAAAATCCCATTCCACCCATACTATACAATTAAAGATATCCTAGGAGCCCTACTCCTCATCCTAGTCCTAATACTACTAGTACTATTCTCACCCGACCTACTAGGAGACCCCGACAACTACACCCCTGCCAACCCCCTAAGCACCCCACCACATATCAAGCCCGAATGATACTTTCTATTTGCCTACGCAATCCTACGATCAATCCCCAACAAACTAGGAGGAGTGCTAGCCCTAGTACTCTCCATTCTCATCCTCGCCATTGTACCCCTACTCCACACATCGAAACAACGAGGAATAATGTTCCGACCCATCAGCCAATGCCTATTCTGACTACTAGTAGCAGACCTACTTACACTAACATGAATCGGGGGACAACCAGTTGAACACCCCTATATCACCATCGGCCAGCTAGCCTCAATCCTATACTTTATAATCCTCTTAGTACTCATACCCATTGCCAGCATTATCGAAAATAACATTCTAAAATGAAGAGTCTTTGTAGTATACCGTATTACCTTGGTCTTGTAAACCAAAAATGGAGAATACAACCCTCCCTAAGACTCAGGGAAGAAGTTAACAACCCCACCATCAGCACCCAAAGCTGATATTCTAATTAAACTATTCCCTGATACCTGCTTAATTCCCCCATCCCTCAATTCATATAATAATGCTACCTTACTGTGCCATCACAGTATTCACACACCCGGCCTATGTACTTCGTACATTACATGCTTCCCCCCATCCCCCCACCTATGTATATCGTGCATTAATGGTTTGCCCCATGCATATAAGCATGTATATCATATGATTGACTTTACATGTACGGCATAAATTTGTATCACCAAATTCCAGGATATAATCACCTGTAACGAATGCATTTCACTTAGTCCGATGAGCCTTGATCACCATGCCTCGGGAAATCAGCAACCCTTGTGAAAAGTATACCTCAACCTCGCTCCGGGCCCATATCATGTGGGGGTTTCTATACTGGAATTATACCTGGCATCTGGTTCTTACTTCAGGGCCATGGATATTCTAGAATCCAATCCTACTAACCTTTCAAATGGGACATCTCGATGGACTAATGACTAATCAGCCCATGATCACACATAACTGTGGTGTCATGCATTTGGTATCTTTTAAATTTTTAGGGGGGAAAGCGGTATCACTCAGCTATGACCGTAAAGGTCTCGACGCAGTCAAATAACTTGTAGCTGGACTTAATTAATATCATTTACCAACATCATACAACCATGAGGCGCATTTTAGTCAATGGTAGCGGGACATAGTTACGTACACGTACACGTACACACACGTACGTACACGTACACGTACACGTACACGTACACGTACACGTACACGTACACGTACACGTACACGTACACGTACACGTACACACACGTACGTACACGTACACGTACACGTACACGTACACGTACACGTACACGTACACGTACACGTACACGTACACGCACGTACGTACACGTACACGTACACGTACGTACGTACACGTACACGTACACGTACACGTACACGTACACGTACACGTACACGTACACGTACACACAAGTACTTGTACGTTTACGTTAATAGATACAAAGTTAACTAAAACAAACCCCCCTTACCCCCCGTTAACTCCAACAAGTATACAATGCACCTACTATCGCTCTGCCAAACCCCAAAAACAGAGCTAGATACACATAACACACAATTGAAGCCAGCACATCTGAACTTAGTAAAAACCAACCAACCTAAATAACAGATTACTAAAACACGGGCATAACACTTTAATTTTGAATCTATCTATAGATGAACGTTTTTCATCTCTAATACCCTCCTATTGACTTATTAACCTTATATCAACAGAAGTAAGTCACACCACTG